ATAGACCCGATTACTTCATTTATTTATTCACTTAATCTTTTTCTATCTATTTTATATATATCAATAAAATTTATATCAATAAAATATAAATCGATTTTTGTCGTTATAAAAGACACTCTTTTATAGTAACAATAATAAATTGAGTATGATATAAATAGAACAAAAGAGGAAATAGCAAAGAAACAAAAAGGTTATCCAAGGCTATATACAAATCATCCACATTTTTTTATTTTCATTAATTGAATTTTATTTGTTGATTAGGGCGAAGTTCCGTAAAAACCCCCGCCCTTTTTGAAATATCATGAACAGTTCCTGTAGGTTGAGCACCTTTTTCAAGGAAATATAGAATAGCAGGAACATTTAAATAGATTTGATTCTTTATCGGGTCATAAAAACCCACTTTACGAAGATCTCTTCCCTCTCGTCGGGATCGAACATCAATTGCAACGATTCGATAAATGGCTCATTGGGATAGATGAACAATACTCCCCCCCCCTAGAAACGTATAAGAAGTTTTATCCTCGTACGGCTCGAGAAAATTCTAAATTATGTCTATGTATAGAATCATAATATCAAATAGATCCATAAAATCATCAAATTCATTATATTATTGATTTTAGTTTAAATACTTTTTCTTAGTCTTCCCCCCCCCCCCCCCAAAAAAAAAAATTATTTGTATCCTCATAACTCAAGTTGAATAACTCTCAAATAACTCAAAAGAAACCTTTTAGGTATTAAATTTCTTGAGTGGTCTCTAACCCTTTTTGTCTGTCTCCTTTAGAATCTATTTTGATTCTTAAATATGATCCGGTTGTTGAGACAATTGAAAACGGTATTTCCTTGTTCCAGGATCTTTATCTTTGCCTTGAATCATTGGGTTTAGACATTACTTCGGTGATCTTTAAATCGTTTCAAAACGGCAGCAACATACCATTTTTTGTGATTTCTTTCTATCAAAGAATCGTATGAATGGTTGATTCCTACATAATACACTTTACTTTTGATTTGATCAAAAGAGTTTTACCAATTCCAACAAAATTAACTTTTAAATTTTATCGAATTGGATCCTTTAGATTTATATATCTAAAATATACTTACGAAGTTGTTCCAATTTATTGATCGATACTAACCTTAGATTCTTGCCCTTGAGAAATTAATCAATACGTTCTACTCGAGCTCCATCGTGTACTATTTACATGGCAACACTCTCAAAAATGAGGGTTCCAGTGGAACAGAACAAATGATGTCGAGCCAAGAGCACTTTCGTTCCTATATAATATAAAAAAGTGGTGGATGTAAGAATCCACAGCTGATCATGTCCTTCAAGTCGCACGTTGCTTTCTGCCACATCGTTTTAAACGAAGTTTTACCATAACATTCCTTCAGTTTGGAACCAGTATGTAATTGATTCAATTATGGAATCGTGAATAATCATCGGTTCGGTCGGTACATAATAATCTATACTTTTTTCTTCTATATGAAGAATGGATAATGTATGACGAAGTCTCAACAAGAATTCAATCAATTTAACCCCATTGTTTATAATTTTTTTTTAATTATAACTAACATAACATGAATAAATAAACACGAATAAACAAGTTATTTTGAATATCTATCTTCAAGTAACGTGATAGGATAAATTCAACAATTTCACACTTCTTAGAGTACCAAGAACTCATAAGAAATCATTAAAAAGATTTAATTGATTGAATAGTTTCCTACCCTATATCATTATTTGCATAAGGGTTTTACAGTAAGTACCATTCGCTTTTTATCATCATTAAGAGAAAGATAAATCCATATTGGATTAAACCATCAATGATTAATAAAAAAAAAAGACTGATGTAAGGAAAGATTGAAGATTTAGGTTGTTATTTTTTCATATTTCATATTGTAAAATCAGTAATATTTAACAAATAAAAATTTCGTTTCATATGCGTGTTATTTGAACTCGATTAAATTTGTGAAAAAGATATGATTAATAATAAAAAAAAAAAAAAAAAAAGAAATAAGAATCACATTCTATAACAATATTATACTCTTAAACGGAAGACTGGTCGAAAAGACAATCTTTATTTTGATATATTTTATTATGATATAGATTATGATATAGATATATATTTTCTTTTTTATTATAGATTAATAAAATTATAGATTAATAAAATGATCGTGGGTCAGGTATGTTCTGGGACGGAAGGATTCGAACCTCCGAATAGCGGGACCAAAACCCGTTGCCTTACCACTTGGCCACGCCCCATTTCTAGTCGACACTAATAAACACTAATATTGGTACTGGTTGTTCGTCAACTCAAGTCTAAATATCTATTATCTATAAAATAGATTACTAGAATTTTTATACATGTAGACGTAGAATTAAACGGAATTTATTGATCATTACATATAATTCAATTAAGATATTGTATGAAAGTATGGTTTATTCTATTCTCTTTTGATTTGAGAATTGAAGAATTTTTGATTGGGTGAGTTCAAATCAAAGAAAGTTTTTTGGTCTATCTTATTTTCTTTTTATTCATTTTTCTTTTCTATGAATAATAACATATTTATAATAATAAAATAAAAAAAAACTCAATTTATTAATAACTCAATATTTATTAATAACTCAATCAAAATAAATAAAATACAATTATCCTCAAGAACAAAATGTTTGTTATGCTTAATATATTTAGTTTGATCTGTATCTGTCTTAATTCTGCTCTTTATTCAAGTAGTTTTTTCGTCGCCAAATTGCCCGAGGCCTACGCTTTTTTAAATCCAATCGTAGATGTTATGCCAGTAATACCCCTGTTTTTTTTTCTCTTAGCCTTTGTTTGGCAAGCTGCTGTAAGTTTTCGATGATATCTTTAATTTAATAATGTCTAGACAAATTCATGATTTATTGAAAAAAAAAAAATTCAAAGAAAAGAATTGATAAGATCAGATAAGTCTTACACCCTCAATTAAAATATTGAAATTCTTGTACAACCGCGAAAAATCTGGATCACCCCACTTTATTTCTTGGTGTCAAAATAAAAAATAAAAATAGTAGGGTATGCGGTATAAAAACGGAGAATCTATTCTCTTTTTTACTAAAAAAAATCTTGGAGATTATGTAATGCTTACTCTCAAACTATTTGTTTACACGGTAGTGATATTCTTTGTTTCTCTCTTTATTTTCGGATTCCTGTCTAATGATCCAGGACGTAATCCTGGACGTGAAGAATAAAAGATAAGGTTTTTGTTTTCCTTGCTTGATTTTAAAATGTTCTTAGTAGGATTTTATCTATTACACATTTTTAACTAAAAAAAAAAAAAAGAGCTCGCGAAAAATTCGAAAGAAAATACCAAGTCATCAACAAAAACGGAAAGAGAGGGATTCGAACCCTCGGTACGAAAAACTCGTACAACGGATTAGCAATCCGACGCTTTAGTCCACTCAGCCATCTCTCCTCCCAATTGAAAAAGGATAATACTATGTTACATTATAAAAAATAAGGATTGAAAGAGCCCTTCATAATATATAATATTTTTTTTCATCCGAGAGTGCTTTTTAGTTCCACGGCCCGGCTAAGTACTGACCAGGCCGGGCCCGCCATTTATTGTTCCAACGAATCATAAATAATTTTTTTTTATTTGAAAACTAAAATACTTGCTTGTTATTACGATTGGAAAAATAAAAAATCTTTTGATTTCTATGATATAGAATCAAATGATATCGAATCAAAGTGTCGTTTCTTATCTTAATTTTTTATATTTATTCTTTATTCCTTTTATTTTAGTTAAAGTAAATAAATAACAAAAAGGGAGCTGTGGATTCTTGCACAATACATTTTCATGTATGTTATGGCTTAAGTAGTTTTGTCGAGACGTCTAGGTCAAAAACCTCCGGCAAAAAAACACTTGTTATTTAGTTTTAGTTATCTTGTTATTTAGTTTTAGTTATTGAAATTTAATGAATTCTCTTTTCCGAATCTCATTGGGTTCTCTGATACAACACGTAAACGCTCTAATTTTCATGATTATTTTATGATCCTATCCTTTCTTTTTACTCTTTTAACTTTTTATTACGACCCATTTTCTTGTTCGACAAAAGGTTCATTTATATACAATAATCGGATTGTAGCGGGTATAGTTTAGTGGTAAAAGTGTGATTCGTTCTATAACCCTTTATATAGTTAAGGGGTCTTTCGGTTTGATTAATATTTCATTCCGACCAAAAACTTTATTTCTTAAAAGGATTTAATCCTTTACCTCTCAATGAAAAATTCGAGGAAGAATATACATTCTCGTGATTTGTATCCAAGAATCAATTAAAAATTGAAAAATTGGATTATGAGATTACGAAACATAATTTTTTTTTTTTAATTAGATCAATACTTCTAATTGAATAAGTATGAGTAAAGGATCCATGGATAAAGATAGAAAGTGGCTTTCTAATCGTAACTAAATCTTTAATTTGGAATTTGTATTACGGAAATTGAAGCAAAATGGCTATTAAACAATGACTTTGGTTTACTAGAGACATCGACAAATTGTTTTAGCTCGGTAGAAACAAAATGCTTTTCCTAAGGATTCTCTCACATAGAAATAGAGAACGAAGTAACTAGAAAGGTTGTTATAATATAATCCCCCTCTTTTCTATAGGGATCATCTAGAAAGCGGGTTGTTCTGAATACATTCAGACAGAAAAGCTGACATAGATGTTATGGGTGGAATTTTTTTTTTCGTTCATGTCTTAATATAGGAATTTATACATCTTCCATAAAGGAGCCGAATGAAACCAAAGTTTCACGTTCAGTTTTGAATTAGAGACGTTAAAAATGATGAATCAACGTCGACTATAACCCCTAGCCTTCCAAGCTAACGATGCGGGTTCGATTCCCGCTACCCGCTTTTACTTTATTTTTTTATTAATTTTTATTAAATTAATAAGAAATTAAGAAATAAGAAAAAAAATAGAATAAGAAATAAGAAAAAAAATAGAATAAGAAATAAGAAAAAAA